TATCTGGTTTACTTGTAAGCTTTACGGGGTACGCCTTATATACCGCTTTTGGGCAACCCTCTCAACAATTAAGAGATCCATTCGAAGAACACGGGGACTAGACTAGTTGAAGTAATGAGCCGCCCGATATGGGAGGCTCATTACTTCAGTTGATATAATGAAAAATCATTTCATTTTTTAGTCGGAACCTTAGGTGGTTCTCGAAAAAAGATAGCGAAAAAAATTATCCCTAAAGTCGAGACTAAAAGGAAGGTATAAACCAATGCTTCCATAGATTCGATCGTGGTTTACAATTATAGCTTTCACACCTATTCGTTTGAGTGAGGTCGTTTACCATACCATATAAAAAAGGGAAAGAATCAAAGAAAAGAAGGTGATTCAAGTCAATATTTCTCGAGTACCCTATTCAAATAAAAAAAATAGAAGCGAAAGATACCAGAGCAATCTTGTATCAAACTGCTTGTCTCCTTGTAGTTGGGTCTCCAAGTTTTTGGAATGCTCCAAATTCCACTTGAGCATCCAAATCCGGATCAATACCAGCAAAAACATCTCTGAACAAGGTTCTAGCGCCATGCCAAATGTGTCCGAAAAAAAAGAGCAAAGCAAACGAAGCATGCCCAAAAGTGAACCAACCCCTTGGACTACTACGAAAAACACCATCGGATTTCAAAGTAGCCCGGTCTAATTCAAAAATTTCACCTAATTGTGCACGTCTAGCATATTTTTTTACAGTAGCAGGATCACTATAACTGACTCCATTGAGTTCCCCACCATAGAACTCAACAGTTACACCTACTTGTTCAACACTATACTTTGATTCTGCCCTTCGAAAAGGAACATCTGCCCTCACAATTCCGTCTCCATCTACCAAAACTACCGGGAATGTTTCAAAAAAAGTAGGCATACGACGTACAAAAAGCTCGCGCCCTTCTTTATCTCTAAAGACGGGGTGGCCTAACCATCCAACAGCTATTCCATCCCCACTGTCCATTGAACCCGCTCTGAATAATCCCCCCTTTGCCGGATTATTACCAATGTAATCATAAAAAGCTAATTTTTCGGGAATTTTAGACCAAGCTTCCGATAAACTCAGATTTTCGGCTAGTCCGGCACCAACTCTTCGATATATTTCTTGCTGGAAGTATCCCTGATCCCACTGATAACGAGTGGGACCAAATAACTCGATTGGGGTAGTTGCTGAACCATACCACATAGTTCCAGCAACAACAAAAGCTGCAAAAAAAACAGCAGCGATACTACTAGAAAGTACAGTTTCAATATTGCCCATACGTAATCCTTTGTATAGACGTTGAGGCGGACGGACACTAAGATGGAATAGGCCCGCTAATATGCCCAGTGTACCCGCTGCAATATGATGAGAAGCGATTCCTCCCGGAATAAAAGGATCAAAACCTTCCGCGCCCCACGCTGGGCTTACAGATTGTACTTTTCCAGTTAGTCCATAAGGATCGGACACCCATATTCCAGGACCATATAAACCTGTTACATGAAATGCGCCAAAGCCAAAGCAAGCCACCCCTGAGAGAAATAAATGAATTCCAAAGATCTTGGGCAAATCCAAAGAGGGTTTTCCCGTACGTTCATCACAGAATATTTCTAGGTCCCAATACACCCAATGCCATATGGCCGCCAAAAAGCACAAGCCAGAAAACACAATATGTGCACCTGCTACGCCTTCATAACTCCAAATACCTGAATTCGTTACAGTTCCTCCTGAAATACTCCAACCACCCCACGAATTGGTTATTCCTAAACGAGTCATGAAGGGTAGAACGAACATACCTTGTCTCCACATTGGATCAAGAACGGGGTCAGAGGGATCAAAAACCGCTAATTCGTATAGAGCCATAGAACCGGCCCAACCAGAAACTAGAGCCGTATGCATTATATGGACAGAAAGCAATCGACCGGGATCATTCAATACGACAGTATGAACACGATACCAAGGCAAACCCATGGAAATACCCCTTTATCAAAGAAAAATAGACACTATGTAACTTTATCGCATTGGAATATACTATGTACTTTTGAGCGGATTCTGTATGAGAAAAGGTTACTATTTATTCTATTCCGTTTAAAATAACGGAAAAATTCTGTTCGTAAGAACAAAGAGAAGCAGATCTATTCTATACCCGATAAGTACCAATACGCAATGGGAGCATCGGTCCCATTTTGTGGGAACGAATGGATGGATACTTGTTTATTATTAGAACGATTGATCCCTTCATTAAAATTTGTATTTATTCATTCTCTCTTTCTCTAAAAACCTTCCCATTTATGTATAAACTAGTAGAATAAACAGAAAAAAATGATGAAGACAATAAACTCATTCTTACGTTTCCATATTAAAGTGAAGTATAGTACTTAATTTTTTTCTTTAATTTAATGCCCATTGGTGTTCCAAAAGTACCTTTTCGGAATCCTGGAGAGGAAGATGCAGTTTGGGTTGACGTATAGTGCGACTTGTCAGACATATTGGGTCATATGGGATTTACCCGTTTTCTCCCCCGATCGAGATATCCTCTGTTTCGCCCAAGAAATATTGTATTGATTGGTTCTTCAATCATTCGGAGCGTGCAGTGAAATTGGATCAATTTCCATTGAGGATCAATATTATCAATTAGAAGAATTTATGGTTGACTTGGACTAAAAAAATAAAATATCCAGGCTCCGTTCAGAAAATACCAAACAAATTGGTAATAGTAATATATTTACAATTACCGCTTGTAGCATAGACGATTCGTAATATTAAATTCAATTATAGGAGTGATCTCAAACTGACATGCCAACCAATATGATGAATACATCGAATAGTTTGGGAGAGGCATAAAACGAATTTTAAAAGTCGTAGCAAAAAGAAATGGTACTGAAATTATTTGTCCTATATGTGCAAATAGAATTCGGATAGATCTTTCCCCGGAGTAGAACATGAACCTAAAAGAATTGAAAGGACCCATTCAGGAACAAGAAAATGACATCGTGATTTGAATCTCGACGAAACAATACATCAATGAAAGGTTAATACAAAAAATGAAGTTCAGTAAATTCTTTTTTTTTAGGGATATGGAAGGGAGCCAAAACTTATGTTTTTTTTTTGAAAAATAGAAGAAAAACCCCTTTATTTTCATTAGAAAAACGGAAATCTGTTACAAAAAAAAGAGATAGGATTGGAATCGACACATTGGTTCTTTTTTCACAATTTTTTTGAACCGTATGCATCCAAAGATGCGCGTACGGTTCAAAGGGGATACAATTTTGTCCTAATCAACCGACTTTATCGAGAAAGATTACTTTTTTTAGGCCAACAAGTTGATAGTGAGATCTCAAATCAACTTGTTGGTCTCATGGTATATCTCAGTATAGAAGATGATACTAGGGATCTTTATTTGTTTATAAACTCTCCCGGCGGATGGGTAATACCAGGAATAGCCATTTATGATACTATGCAATTTGTTTCGCCCGATGTGCATACAATTTGCATGGGATTAGCCGCTTCAATGGGATCTTTCATTCTGGTCGGAGGAGAAATTACCAAACGTCTAGCATTCCCTCACGCTTGGCGCCAATGAGTTTTTATTTGAAAAAAAAAGAAGAAGACTATGCCTTCGCCATATCGAATGTTAATAATATGAAAAATAGGTAATAATAGCATGGCACTTCGAGTTCGATATGAACAAACTAGTATTGTTTTTCCTAACATGAGATTTTGTATCGAGATAGTAGTATGAAACAAAGGTTATTCCGATTTGATTCTTATGTGTCAGGAGTACATTTCAGCGTCACAAACCCTTTTTCTTCCACACCAGAAGTCTCTTTATCTTTATGATAGTTACGTTACGAAAGAAAGAGTACGAAAATGAAAAAAAAAAGAAACTTTGGGATTGCTAAATCACAGACGAGATAAATATAGAAAGCAACAGAACCATCATAGTATTTTTTGACTCCTACAATACGAAAGGAAGGGTGGTAAATGGATCATTCAACGATCTGGATCGGATGGATTCTATTTTTTTCTTCGATAGAATAGAAATTGAAGAGAAGGGAGGAAGAAATGCCATTGCAGAGCCGTATGCAATGCACAAAAGATGCCTGTACGGCTGTTCCATTCTATTTGTTTTTTTTCTTCTTGTTTTTTTATCCCTTACTTTAGCCCAATCCTGCAAGATAGAAGAACCGTTCATGCATGATGTTATATCAATATTATCAGGGTCATGATTCACCAACCTGCTAGTTCTTTTTATGAGGCACAAGCAGGGGAATTTATCCTGGAAGCGGAAGAACTACTGAAACTTCGCGAAACCCTCACAAAGGTTTATGTACAAAGAACGGGCAACCCTTTATGGGTTATATCCGAAGACATGGAAAGGGATGTTTTTATGTCAGCAACAGAAGCCCAAGCTCATGGTATTGTTGATCTTGTAGCGGTCGAAAATGAAAATACTGGAGATTTCGTGTAAATACATGATTCCGTTTCAAATCAGAATTCCAATTTTTCGTGATTTGATATTGAATAGAAATAATTCATAATCATCAATCATCAGGTTAAGATCGATCTAAACCAACCTATTATATTATATATATGTATGATATGCCGACAATTAAACAACTTATTAGAAACACAAGACAGCCAATAAGAAAAATCACGAAATCCCCCGCACTTCGAGGATGTCCTCAGCGTCGGGGAACATGTACTAGGGTGTATGTGCGACTCGTTTAGATCATGAGTTCGAACAAACGAAACCATTTTTCCAGTACCAATCAGCAATAGGATAGATAGAGTGGAAAAAGCCATTTTTACTATCTAAAAATGAGGATGAGGATCTATCATATACCTATATTTTTTGTGTATTAAATTTATGGTTTCCATTGGTGCAAATCCAATCACCTCAATTTGAGATGAAAAGCAATTCCCCATTGGTAGCAAATAGTTATCCATTAAGCGGAGGAAATAGTACTACAAGAAGCAAAAAGGTTATGCTCCCTTTCTTGAAAGAACGGACTAACAAGGTCAGCTACCTAGCCAACTTTCATAATTAAATGCCGTCACTGTATGGATAGCCTTTTTTGTGAAAAGATCTATTACTGTATAATTGATTGGTAGAGCCAAAGAGAGTGAACTATACAAGTTTACAATAACATTTGATTAAATGAAAGAAGAGGCTCCGGTGTATAGAGAGGACCTCACCGTTTATGAAATAACCATAGAAACGATGGAACCCACTATAGAAACGATGGAACCCACTATTTTTTGCTTTTATTTAATAGAATATCGTTATAATTTCTTATTTCTAGGTATTTTACCTGTAAGGATTCCAAATAGTGGTTGGGAAGGTCATAGTAGCAAAAGCCATTGGAATTTATATTTTATATATCGGAATAATCCGTTTTGTTATTAATCAACCGGGGGATAAAAGGATGACTGAAAGAAGAGAAATCAATTAGTTATTCATTCATTAAAGTGTAATTTGATTCAATGACCAGAGTTAGACGAGGATATATAGCTCGGAGACGTCGAACAAAAATTCGTTTATTTGCATCAACCTTTATAGGGGCGCATTCAAGACTTACTCGAACCATTACTCAACAGAAAATGAGAGCTTTGGTTTCCTCTCATCGAGATAGAGGCAGGCAAAAGAGGGACTTTCGTCGTTTGTGGATCGCTCGGATAAATGCAGCGGCTCGTGAGAAAGGGGTATTCTATAGTTATAGTAGATTAATACACAATCTGTACAAGAAGCAATTACTTCTTAATCGTAAAATACTTGCGCAAATAGCTATATCAAATAAAAATTGTCTTTACATGATTTCCAATCAAATTATGAAATAAAAGACATTCTAAAGTCATATATAGGAATGATTGAAACCGAATTGCATTCCCCGGAGTCCATTCTCCGGGAAGATAGAATAACAAAAATTCAGATAAGATAAGTAGTAGAAATGAACGAACATCTTTCAAAAAAAAAAGATTTATTCTTTCCCTATTTGTTGTTTCTTATAACACAACAATAAAATCTGGATTTGAGGCTTTTCGAACAAAACATCAATCTGAGCTTGAATTCCGATTGAAGTTTTGAATCAATGGAAGAGTATATCTATTTGTTTCTGGTTCTAGGACCGGTAGTTCTAGGGATTGACTCGGCTCTCTCAAACTGTTTTTCATTATTAAGAAAAGGTAACAAAGATAAAATACGAGCTTGTTTTATAGCAATAGTAATTAATCGTTGTTGTTTCAAGGTCAATCTATTCACCCGTCTAGATAATATTTTTCCTTGTTCACTAATAAATCGACTAATTAAACTCATGTTTCTATAATCAATTCGATCCCCCGATTCAATTGGGGGAAAACGCCTACGAAAAGATCGCTTGGATTTACGAAAAGGTTGCTTGGATTTATCCATGGTTTATTCCTTATCTCTAAAATTCTATTTCTTTATTTTCTTTATTCATTTCAGATCCGACCGAAATAGGTTTTTTTGTATATTCTATATTTTTATTTGTATATTATATATATATATATATGTTTATGTTAAGATATGTTAAGTTCTTCCTTTTCCTGCCCCCTTGAAAGATCAAACACACGTTCGATTTATTTCTTTATTTCCCCATGAATCGTATGCTTGTGACAATATCGACAAAATTTTCTCAAGTCTAATCGACTGGGTGTATTGTGCCGATTCTTTTGAGTAATATATCTAGAAATGCCTGGCGATTCCTTATTGACACCATTTTGGACACAACTGGTACATTCCAAAATAACTCTAACTCGGATATCTTTACCCTTAGCCATGAACCCCCTTTGTATTTTTGTTTGATCAACTTAACTCTTCTGTTTTCGACCCGAACCTAAGAAGACGAAAAGAACAAAAAAGAAAAAAAATCAATATCAATAGAAGTTACTAATTAGAAATGGAATTTCTAAATATTTTGTTGTAATTCTAATTAATATTAATAGAATATTATTATATATATAGTAATAATGTAAGTAATACAATTTTTTTCTAACTATCAATTATTCCTATCCTAATCCCAGTATTTCATTTAAGTATCTTTTTTTTATGCTATGATTTCGTGGAGCTTTTTTTTTTTTACCTTAGACTGGACCCCCTTTCCATTTCTGTTCTCCAAAATGGGATCTTAGATCCACCGGATTTTTGCTGAGGTTCAATATACTTTTTCTTTCTCTTTCCTTCCTATCCTAAAGAACTAAAAAAAAGGGGGACTAAGTTTTAGTCACGTCACGTAGAATTGTATCTCAAATTTTCTTCATTTTTTTCGCATATTATTAATATTATATTAATAACTAGAAAAAAGGGAATGACAAAGCATCCGGGAATAAACGATTAATTTCTATCAATAGACCCGCTAAAGACCCAAACCATAGAGTAGTTAGCACAGGCGCTGTGGAAAGATATGTTTTTATATCTCGCATTGAAAATCCTCCTTATTTATTGTAATACATATATGGTCAGATGCTGTAGT